TCTATCTGTATATCTAGGCTATCCATATATAAGTCTTATATGGCATGATATGATCGCCTAGCCGTAGCCGCATATCAGCTGCGCTCAATATGCGGGATTTCTGTTGGATCAGATCTTTCGCTTTGACGGAAGCTTTTGGACCTAGCGAAAAGGACTCTAAGCCTTCGCGCAAGCAAGCGCGAGAGAAGCAAGCAAAGTAGAAGCTTTGCCAGAAGCAAGACGAGGAAGCGGAGCTGTCGTAGAAGCGGTAGCTTCCCCCGACCGACTACAATACAACAGTCGCGACCTACTTTGATTCAAAAGAAAGGCGAACAGGGTTGGTTTGGCAACAAGCAGACGGCTCTCTATCATAGTTGCAAGGGGGGCTGTTCGCCTTAACTACTTAAGTACCAAAGGCTGCTTTCGGTTTCATAAGGGGGGCTCTGTTCACTACAAGCTATCAGCGCTGTCTTAGATTGAACGGCAATAAGATAAGTCGACGTTCAATCTCTAAGGCGGGTTTCCGCTGAGAACGGAATAGTGTTCGTGTCCAAAGGTGAACAAAGCCCTAGCTTATAGAGTTCGCTGCTTTTCCCAGGCCGGAGAAGGGCTTATACTGCTCGCCTTTGTTTGATATGTTCATTCAGTACCAATACAAACTACAACTACACCAAAGCGGAAGGGCCACTATAGAAGCTAGAAGTAGCCTATAGTAGAGTAGTCGGCCTAACCAAAGCGTCACGACATAATAAAAAGGTTACCCTTTTGAATCTTAAGTAGGGGGCTTAGCCCGCCCGCCTACCAATCAAAGAGGCTGAGAGTAAGCGTAAGCTCACCCGGAAGCTCGAAGAGCTTTCTCCGCCAGAGAGAGTGGAGAAGGGGAGAAGCGACTCGTCGTAGAAGCGGTAGCTTCCGGGACGAAGCCAAGCCTAAAAGATCGACTTGGCGCAGGAGGCCAAGCATTCTGGGCTGGAAGGAGGCAAGCAAATGAAGGGAGGCATTACGGGCCGACTACAAGAAGCAAAGCTTCGTAGACTCGACAAGTCGCTTATAGAATGCCGACTACTAAGTGAAGTTCAGTAAGGGGGGGAAGCGAAGCTTAGCGAGCTTTAGTTGGCCGACCACTACATAAGCCGCCGCGGTAATCGGTTTGGAAAGCTTCGAGCTTCCCTTCATTCGCTTCGCGGGAGCCGCACAGCACATAGCTGGAAGTCAGAGGGCCCGTACTACCTGCCTAACCCTTCGCTCCGAGGGACCGTAGAACGGAAAGCGCCTTCTAAACAACTCGGCAGAAGGGAAGGGGCCTATGTATTTGCATGACCCCTGCAGATTTGACCCTACCTACACCCGGAGCCAATCCCCTAGCGGTCCTGCCACCACGCCGCAGAACGGGAGCTCGTGTGGAACCTTGGATTTCTGGCGTAACAGCGGTGGAACGTAACAAAATATTACGGCCGCGTAACATAGGGGCCTACGGTACGGGGAACTCGGCCAAAATATGGACACCCGAAGGGCCCGGCACGCACAATCCTATCCTATCCGAGTCCGAGTTTACCCCGTCATTGCACTTCGGACAGCCGTCCGTAGCATCATAAGGAGCACCTCCCTTTCGAGGTACCCAAATGGTACGGTACATAGGAGGTTGGTGTTTCTCAACGTGGTGTATAGCACGAAAAACCATTCGATACAAGATAGGGCCGTTCAAGAGAATCAATCCTTTCTTCTTTTCTTTCTCTTTCTCGAGGGGGGAACATTCGGGCGCATTTATCAAAATCCTCCACTGCATCCAGGATCACAAGTTGAACGCTAAGCAAGGGTGGGGAGGCAGCGAGCTGAGCTTGAACAGAAAGCAGCAAGCAGCAAGCACTTGGGCAGAGTCAAGTGTTGCCGTTGCGCGCTAGCGCGATTACGTAGTTTTTCAGCTTCAGCAGAAAAACGTAAGCGCACTAGCGCGCCTTACTATATTGGGGCTTTTTTGAAGCCAGCAAGCCGCGGGCTAGCGCCAGCAAAGTACTCCGCACAAAAGGGGGGCCGAAGCTGCAAAGGCAGCAAGTGTAGGCGACCCCAAGGGAGCAAACGAAGGCTGAGAGCCATCTGGCTCGAAAGCCGGAGTGCGCGGGAGCGCACTGGAGTTTTCTTCGCTTGTTCTGGCCGGAGTGCGCTAGCGCGCCCTTCCTTCAGCTGGCTGCTATGAAATAAGTAGCTAGCTAGCCTTTTTCAGCTGGCTGCTATAAGCGCTAGCGCCCCTATCACGTGACGGCTCTTCTGTGGAGTCGCACTCCACGAGCCTTGTCTTCCCTCCAACGACTAGCTCCCGTTTCTTGTTCCGGTCCGACAACGAGGACGCTGCCCTTCTCCTGTCGTGGAAGGACTTCCGCCTGTGGTGTGGTCCAACCCATGGGCGGAGTCGCCCTCATCCCCCCCATTGCTCAGTGCTCCCTGCTGCTTCGCTGGGCTTTACCCGTCCCCGGCGTGGACGCGGGCTTCTATAAGAGAATGATAAGCTCTCTTAACAAGAAAACGCGAACCGCGCGGAGCCCACCCGAGTTCGTTTTCTGCCGCCACTGGCCGGCCGCTTGGGAAACACAGCCCGGCCCCCTCTCGGGAAACGGGGGTGGGGGTCCAAGAAGCACTTGCTGCAGAGGGGGGCCCACAAGCACCCGCCCCTTCTTCTTCAGTAAAGCCGACCTCTTTTTCGCCAGTGCTGACGCAGTGCGCGCGTAGATAAGGAAAGCAAAATCCCAGTGGGGGGGAAGCTGCTGGGGGCCGGTGCCTTTCTTTTACGGCCTAAACTCCTATTTGTCAGCCGTGGGGAACTACTGCTCGGTCGGGGGGAGGGGAAAGCTTGGGCCTACCTATCCCGATAGGACCCCATAAAGGAACGGGAGCAGTTGAGAGGTTCCATATTGCCGAGCCTAAGAGGGCAGCACTTCTGTACGTGATCGTAGTATGTCACGTCGTCTCGTCCCCGCTGCATCGAAGAATACCTATGCACTATGTTCCGGTTCACTGATAAGGAAGATAGAGTTGGGGTGGGGGTCTACGATGTGATACTAAAGGATGACCCGGGGAGATACATGCTAACTATGGGTAGGAAGCAGGAACCATTCTGTCAAAAATGTCGGGGGGTTACAGATCTCTGATACTACCATCGATCCGACAGAGCGGAACGACCAGAAAAAGAAGTGGAGTTAGAAAGCCGTATGATAGGTGGTAACTATCTTGTACGGTTCGGGGGGTAATCGGCGTACTCCGATCAGTGGGGGGGGAATATTTGGCTCTATCGAACATACAGGGAATTGGAGGTAGCATTCCACCGATGTCAAGTCATGGACCGGTTCCTCCAGCCCTTTTTCTATGTGTTGGTGTTCTATATGACCGACATAAGACTCGACTTGCTAGATATTACGGAGGTTCAGTGAGCACCATGCCGAATCTCCCTACCATTTCCTTCTCTTCCACTTTGGCCAATATGAGTTCACCTGGTACTAGCAGCTTTATCGGGGAATTTCCCATCTCAGTAGGAGCTTTCCAAAGAAATAGCTTAGTAGCCACATTAGCTGCGCTTGGGATGATTTTAGGCGCGGCGTATTCCCTTTGGCTATATAATCGTGCGGTTTCTGGAAATTTAAAACCCGATTTCCTCCATAAATTCTCCGATCCAAATGGCAGAGAAGTTTCAATATTTCTACCTTTTCTTGTTGGAGGGGCGACCGTCCGTTGAACTACCAAAGAAAAAAGGGTAAACCAATGTGATCATGACATTGTAGGTGCTTGCGATGGGACGGATGCGACTTCCCTCATAAGTAATGGGTGGCATAGCCCGTTTCAGAAGTCCCCCCTTTTTTTTGATCCATTTCTTTAGGGAGCCTTTTTTGGGGTGGGACCGAGAGAAAGAAAAAGGACGGGGGGGGCGACCATGCATGGCACTTCTCGACCGTGTCTCCGAAGGACAGTTGAACGAGCGACTCATGAATGCTGCCGGGTCGGACGAGCCAATAACTCGAACGCGTTCGCTCAGTTTTTTGAGCAAGAATCACAGCGTTACCTTACCTTCACCATGATACGGACTCCAAGTTCTTATGGCAGAGCACGAGGAGTTTCCAACTTCAATATGATGATGGGAATGGAAACCAGAAGCACGACTGGGGTCTTCGTGGTCCGAGATAATACTTACATTTAGTAACAGTAACGTAAGCATGAGAGTTTTTGGTAGTACCGGTGAACCAGATGGCCGCGGCGAGGGAATCTGGGACGGAGGACTCGTAGTATCTCTCTAGATCTGGCAAAAGCGAAACACCCCCGAACGTAATTCGAATGGGGGCTGACCGCTGAGCCCACTCTGGCCTCGCAGGGCGGGCCCCTGTGGGTGCGAGCTGGAGCTGCCATAGCTTATGGCTAGAGCAATGGGAGGGGGCCCCAGCGGAGAGAACAGTAAGGATAACGAGCGCTCCGCCCGCTTGGCGGGCGGCAGGAGCAGCGGGCAAGTGCTTGGTAGGCCAACAGCCCAGTGAACCGGGCGGGGCACTCGACGAAAGGGGGGCACACTGAGCAAGTACGATAAATTGGCCCCGCTCCGCTTTATTAAAAGCAAGGACCGCTACGGGAGGTCGAACCAAGGACCTATGGAAGTCGGGGCTCGTCCCCGGTCAATATTGGATCAAACAATAGGGGGCCGTAGCACTGACCTCTTTTTTTATTGATTCAATACAATAGGGGAAAAGATCGTACTGTTCCCTACCGAGACAACGGACACTCTCAACGGATCCTCCACGCGCTGGGCATACCTCTTCCGTGCGTCTTTCTCGTGGCGGGAACAGAACAACAGGGAAAGACCCGGCCGACCTGCCCAGGGCTCGAGGGCGAGCCATACGAGAGTGAGTCGAAAGGCTTCCGTTTCCGTTCTTGGTTTGGGGGCTTTCGGGCCCCTCTCGATCTTCTTCGTATAAGGGAAGGGGGAAGGAGTCTAAATCAATAGACATTAATGAACCATCATTGATGGACGTTGCACATGACACGATCAATTCGACTCAAGGTCCGGCGCTAATAGAAGTTGCTTACTCTCCTAGTAGCGAAGGAAAAGGGCAGGGCGGCTTTTTTCGTAGTAATAGTGGGCGGGTCTCATGAGATCTATGCCGGCCATCGGAATCAAACGAAGGTCGAAGGACCATTCGATTCATTAAGGGGCATAGATCTAGGCCTATTTGTTCGGTCAATCACCAAAGGCGGGGGGGAACCACTATGGACGAGACCTCCCGGCCTCGATTCTTTTGCATAGTAAGGGGGCCGGCCGCAGCAGAGCAGCGGGGCATAGCGGCGCCCTCGCCTGGCGCCATTCCCGGACCTAGCAGCAGACGGGCGGGCCGGGCCTGAATTCAGACCGGACCAGACTCTTCTTTGCTTGAGCTGCTCCCACGCACCCTTACAACATAGGGGCCGGAAGATCTCAGGTCCTGGACTGGACAAGTACGTAGAGATCTTCGTGGGACCGGGGAGGGAGTATCAATCGATCTTTTCTAGGATTCCTTATCACGCCACGCACAGAGATCTTTCCATTGATAGATAAGAAGGCTCCCCCCTTGAACAGACTCTTAAAGGTTAGGTTACTACCTGCCTCTACGGAAGAGGTGTACTTTGTACCGCCCGGAGGTCATATAGATCGGAACCCGGAGCGATAAGAACGAAAGGGTTGGTGTGGCCACAGCTACAACTACTGGCGCTTCAAAGGGCTTAGATTCTAAGGGCGCTACTGAAAGACTATGGGTGGGTGTAAGCCCCGAAAGCCTTTGGTACTTAAGTAGGGCGAGCAGCCCTTAAAAAAAAAAAAAGGCGACCATCCCCCTTCCCCTATTTCTGCATTTAATTCTCTATTTGGCCCGCCTCATCAAAAATGAGAAAAAAGGGGAGGCCTATTGATTCGAAGTCACTACGAAAGGGTCGGTCAATAGCATAGCTCTTTCTTTCCCGGGTCTCCTTTCGAAGGAAAGGCCTTCGCATTCCTAATCCGGTAGGGCCGGACGGCTTTGTTTGCCCCAGCTTGGCGAATCGCATCCCCGCGCAACGACATTGTTTGTGCGCCCCTTACCGTTCTCGCTCAGTGTTTGCAACGGCTGGGAAGCCAGTCGTAGAAGCGAAGCCTATCGCCACGCCGACCATCAAATACGAGATTGGGCCCCTTCTCAAAGATTTGATGGAATGGCCCAGCCCAATAAAGGAAGGTTATAGTACGCGATGCGTTCCATTTGTACGAATCGCGAACATACCACGCACGACCGGACGTAGAGCCACTAAGAGCTGGCAGACCGGGCCGGGCGCAGGTGCCAGATCCGAAAAGTAGAGTCTCGATCAGCCTAGTGCACCAACCACGTGGTACGACGGGCACTCAAAGACCTGGCGAATGATGGCCCACCCCACCCAAGAGCGCTTATGTCATATGGGAACTCATGGCTGGAAACAATCCTTATGGTTTTGATATCCGGTAGGAATAATAAGAATCAAAGTCCAGGTTGGTTGGTGAGCCTAGTGATAGGAGACTACCTAGCTTGGTTCGGAGAGCACTTGTTGGGTTAAAGATTTGTTTTTTGCTAAATGTTACGGCCTAAATGCTGAACTATTGACCCTACTTGTTCGGATGGGTGTTCACCCCAAAGTGTTCCCGGACCGCATGCATACATCCGTAAGTAACTTAGTGCAACATGGCAAATTTCATTGAGAGGAATCAGCAAAGAAAAGAAAAACGGGTCTTTATGTGTATTTGAGAGATTGTCCTCGGGCTGAGGAGTGTCCACATGAGTTCGTTGAGGTGTCTACACAGGCCTGCGGTCCTCTTTTATATTCTGTCGAGAGTTCGGATTGCTCCACCTAAGTAGAACGAAAAGGAGGAATTGGAAATCAAAAATCAAAGGGGGGAGCCAGAAGCTTCGCTTCCGGTAGCTTGCTGACTCTCCTAGTTAGAATCAGGCTCTTTGGCGGATTATTTAGATCTGGATAGAGTCTCTCTCAGTAAAGAGAGTTGTAGATTCGTTAGATCATGATAGAGTCCCCTTACTAATAGGGGCGCGTTAGCGCCCTTCCGTCTGGACTCCGTTTTTCAGCAAGCTACGGAGCAAGCGTAGGCCCCCCAAAAGGGGGCCGAAGCGCGCAGGTTGTTCCGGCCCCTGTATAGTAAGGCGCGCCAGGACTTAGTTGCAGCGCTAGCGCCAGCAAACGAAGGCTGAGAGCCATCTGGCTCGAAAGCCGGAGTGCGCGGGAGCGCACTGTAGTTTTCGGAGCTGGTTCTACCAGATTATTCTTAAAAAAGAAAAACTGCTAATACTATGAGCATAGTATGATGGCGCTCGGGCAGGTATGCCCCTATCGTCTAGTGGTTCAGGACATCTCTCTTTCAAGGAGGCAGCGGGGACTTCCCCTGGGGGTAGGGTACTAAGAAAGGAAGTTGATCATGGATTCTCAATAAGCCTACAATTGATTCTTCCTGGGTTGATGCCCGAGCTGTTTGTTAATGGGGACACGGACTGTAAATTCGTTGGCGATATGTCTACGCTGGTGCAAATCCAGCTCGACCCAAGAATTCACCGATCCATGAGGATGATATAACCAATCCGTCCTAAAAAAATGCATGATATGGAGGAATAAAGAGTCAATCTTTTCTGATATATTATCTCCATTTGTTTCCGCATGTTCTGATGTTTCTAACGATCTAGATTTATGATCTATAAGTATAAGGAGAAAAAACAAAATAATCCATTTTTTCTTTGAAAGAAAGAAAGATTATCAATCGATTTGGCAATAACCACAGGATTACTAGTAATCCGTGTCACTGTCACTATAGTACATATCTATGTAGATATGTATATCAGTATATCATTCGTGTCTCTGTTACAACACGGCGATTATAAATGGTTCGAATGAAATCAAATGAGAAATAATAAGGGCTGTACACCTCATTTTCCTGGGATTGTAGTTCAATCGGTCAGAGCACCGCCCTGTCAAGGCGGAAGCTGCGGGTTCGAGCCCCGTCAGTCCCGACCTAGGATCCGATGAATCGATCAATTCATTTCTCGATTTTCTGTGAAGAGGGGGGACAAAGAGCAGGATCTAATTCCCAGCAGGAGGATCCTTCTTTCGTTTCGCATTTATCATCGGACAAATAAGGTCAAGGAATGCAAATGACAATAACTAGTACCGATTGATGGGGGAGAGACATATGTAGGTTGGTACAATCGGAGGTATCACCATATTCAGGATTCAAAGAGATACCGTACTGGTCTGGCTTTTTTCGATTGTTCCTGATCAATCGAATAGAGTACCCATATGTTTCCCGGGAGCACATACACAAATTGTAGTATTTGTTTATTGGTAGATACGCAATTAACTTAACATAGTTACCCCGACAGAGTACTTTTCAGATTCAACCTACCCTTTTTCTAGCTCCGATTCTGTGTAACCTAAATTACTAATTGGGTGGGGACAATCTATCTATCTCATAAAAATGAATTGCACACATGATTCTCGATGTATGCGTCCCAATCCAAGGAAAGGGGTACTAATAAAAGATCAAAGATCCGCTCCTTCTGGGATATAGAAAAAAAAAACTAAAAATGTTTTCATTTCTCTTCGGTAACCCCCGCCAAGAATGGTTTAGGGTGTCTCCCGATTGTTTCACAGAAACAGAGACAGTCAGGCTTAGATCAAATGGGAGATATAGGTATGTGATAGATAGTGAGAAATCTTTATGCGACATTTTGAAACCTTATGAAACGCAACAAAACAAACAATAGGTGTGACTATTCCTACATGTTCCATTAGTAACATCCCCTTGATACTTCCCATGGGGTAACTGTGTATCTTGCTTGTGATTAATGCTTCCCGATTCCACCAGAAATCATATAGGAACTTGTTACGAGTGGATCCATTGGATCGGGTTCGTCAATAGCGTTAGGTTAGAATCCCATTTTGACTCTGCACCTTTGATTCCAATATTTTGAGTGATCAATCAATTTTAAATTCCTTCATATTCATAGAGATAGGGGACATGATTCACATGGATATAGTCAGTCTCGCTTGGGCGGGCTGCTTTAATGGTAGTCTTTACATTTTCCCTTTCACTCGTAGTATGGGGAAGAAGTGGACTCTAGGGGTACTACTAATTGAGTCATCGAATTGTATCAATTGTTTATTAGATCGTTCTGCGAATCGTTAAAAAAAAAATCTCTAAATTTAGAAATTCCACAGGAATCCTGTAATATTTTATAATAACCTTTGGATCAAACAAATCTTTCAATTATTCCCGTGTTCGTATTTCGAAACTCAAAGGGATACACATGATAGGAAATTCGTTTTTCCAACCCTAAATATTCAATTTCGATGAACCAGTTCTTACCAAAATGATGGATATTACAATGAGGAGCAACCCCTATTTTCTTTTTATCCCTCTTTACTGTACTGTTCAAAGAGGGAGTCGTTCTGCTATTACGTAGATACGATATCCACTTTATACTGGAGGCGACATAGACATAGTGGTTGTCCAAAGAGGTACTACGCAACATAAGATCTTGCTTCAGGTGATCCACATATCGCGCACTTACCTTTTGATACTCCTAGGAATCTTATGAATCGCTTTTGATTCGTAAGTTAGAGCTCGATGGAAAGAGCAAGTTAACTGCGGTAACATAGGAAAGAGAGAGAGAACCCCCTCCTTAGGCAACCATCTAAATCAATCATCCATACGCTACAAAGCAGCAAACGTCAACCACTAGGCGCCTTTATCTTATGGGGAATTCGCTGCTGAAAGATCTAGCCCAGTGTCCCCCTACTTACCTAGCCTTCTTCCGAAAAAGAATTGAGGAAGATCATCCTTTCTAGGACCTAATGGGACTGAATCCCTCGAATCGGAATTCGTTGCTAATCCTATTCATACCTTCTCCTGCCCTACGGACTCTTTTGGTCTCCTTGCCCCAACAAAGCCCAATCCCTACCTGTTCCATTCCCTTCCCACTCCCATCGAACCTCTTCCACAGAAGGGAGTGGAATGAGGCCTCACCGACCGGGGAATGGAGGGGATGGATTGACCTACCTTTTTTTCTATCTCCCTGGGAATCAGCTGATTCCTAAAAACGCCTTGCTCCGTAATTCCGTTCGCCATTAGATTAGAACGGGGATAAGATATTGCTTTGGTTTCTTCTCTTTTTTTCTGGATAAGATTCTTTAGTTACTGATGTCCCGGGCATTCCCAACTATACGGATGAACCTCCCAACCTCAGGTCCCCCCACCGATGCACAAATGCTTTCCCGCCCCCAGCAAGAAAACGGCTGCGCTAACGCGCAACGGCTTTCGCGCTAGGCGCTCACTCCGTTGCTTGTTGCTTCTCCTCCAACCAAAAATGAGGTGGTTCACACACAGATATGCCATACTCGGTTCGAATGAGGAATGCGCATGATTGAATTCCCTCGACGAAAGCAGGGAAGGAAGGCTCATCGTGAGTGGTGTTGGATTGTTGCTGGACCTGCCCGCTGAATCGAGATAGGAATAGCCGTATTACATATAATCCCATTCTTTCTCCTCTGGATAAGAAGAATCTTTTTTGATTGGTCTTTATCCTTCTTGTGGTGGTATGTTGAAACCTCTTGTCTCATTTTTGCAGTTGGAAGCGAGTCCTCCTCTGCACTGCAAGTCCTTCTGGACTCGTTTCACAACGACGAAGTCCATTCGATGGAGGTGCACCCCGGTGCCGGAAGCTTCTGAGCCACTACCACTAGCTCAGGAGCCTGCTCATCAGGTGCGTTGGTTTGAAATACCACAAATCGACCAGGATCAAATCTGGAAGGAGGTGGAACAGCAGGAGCAACCGGCTCCAATCCCAGTTCCTGCGGTGGGGGCTAACGAAAATCCCTTCTCTGAATTAGAGAATGAGGGCGCGGACCTCCTCTCACAAATCTTTGCAGAACAACATATGCGTGTCCCGTCCGCATGCAAGCTCCACCACCTCGTGGATCTGCTGGAACAGGAGCATAATAGTCTCCAGGTCATTCGAGAGGATTGATTGTATATTATTGGCTTTACTTTCTTCATGATATGTATGATAGTTTAGTGGAATCGCCATAATATTATTGTAAATAAGCTTTTTCTCCATCAAACTTGAATATTACACATTGGATAGATTTGTTATCAAGCCTAGGATCATTATTGTGAACAAACGATACACATCCAAATACACAAGGAACAAGAGAGAACACTATAGAATCAGGAAATCAAATTGAGAAAGGAGACTTCCCATTCAATACACGAGTTGGCATTCTATTAATCAAATAACAGGCAGTCAAAACAGCAAAAGACCAAAAAGTTTTGGGAACACTCATACCACATAGAAGAGATCTGGTCACTTCAAGCAAGTGTCTGTTCTTCCTCTCAGAAAGACCGTTTTGTTGTGGTGAGTAGGCACAAGAGTTTTGAAGTTCAATACCACACCCCTGCAAATAGGAGACCATTTCACTAGAAACATACTCTGACGCATTGTCAGTTCTAAGACATTTCACAGAGACATTAAATTGAGTTTTCACCATCTTATGAAAGATCTGAAAGACCTTGGGTACACCACTTATAGATTTCAGTAAATAAAGCAAAGTGAAGCGAGAAAAATAATCAATAAAGCTAATAAAGTCAAGAAATCCAGATCTAGAGACAATAGGGGCAGGCCCCCAAACATAAGAATGCACTATGCTAAAGGGAGTAGTACTTCTAGTCAAACTTTTTATATAGACAGTTCGATGCTGTTTCGCCTTGGCTGGCATTTCTCATTCCTAAATGAATTACTTATCTCTCCGATGCCCCAAACATGGATAAGGGCTATCGTTACAGTGGGGTGGGAAAGGCCCTGTTGGTTGCAAGTGGGTATTCACCCTAAAGTGATTCCTAATTGATTAGTATTTTTTTACGAGATCGCGCTTCACACTTCGGATTGCTCCTCTAACTTCAATGCCGCCAGTGTGGCCTTTCGACTTAGCGCGTCGGCCACTTGATTAGTTCGACCTGGCTTGTACTCCAACACCATATCGAACTCCGCCAAGAAATCTTGCCAACGAGCTTGCTTTGGCGATAGCTTCTTCTGAGAGAGGAAGTAGCTGGTCGCCACGTTATCCGTCTTCACAACGAACTTGGACCCCAACAAGTAATGTCTCCAAGTTCTAAGGCAATGGACCACAGCAGTCATTTCCTTCTCCTGCACCGTATAGCGCTTCTCTACATCATTTAGCTTCCGACTCTCAAAGGCAACCGGGTGTCCCTCCTGGACTAACACCCCACCAATGGCGTAGTCAGACGCATCGGTGTGCACTTCGAAAGGCATCGAAAGGTTCGGAAGCTGCAGCACAGGGTCACTCGCCACAGCGGCCTTCAAATCATCAAAGGCCTCTTGGCACTTCTTCGACCAGGCCCAAGGGCCTGTCTTTCTTCAACAAATCGGTCAAGGGGGCAGCGCGGTTCGAGTACCTCGAAATGAACCGCCGATAGTCATTTACGAGCCCAAGGAAGGACCGTAGCTCAGTCACGCTCTTGGGCACTTCCCACTCTTCGATTGCAAGGACCTTCTGTCGATCCATGCTTATCTCGCCCCTGCCTATCTTGTGCCCTAGGAACAAGATCTCCTCTTGGGCAAAGGAGCACTTCTCCTCAAAAACAGTCAGAATAGAAGAAAGCCATTGGGCCAAGAGGCGAACCAACCCCGTCGCCAGATCGAGGGCCATGTCTACGAGAGAAGTGTCCCTCCTTCTATCAAGACAGAGGGCGAAGGTGCTCCATACTTTCGTCCTTTTTTTTTTTAGTTTGGTGTTCGAGCCGGGTCGTCAGCAGCACGCGGATTAGGGCCCGGTGGCCTAGACTCGGCTCGTGCGCCATCGGCCAATAAATACAGTATGGGTGGAATTTAGTTTTCGATTTCTTCGTCCGACGAAGGAAGCGGCGAACAAATTCCACCCATACACAACCTTAAAAAATGAAAATAAAAAATACAAAACAACATTTTGAAATAAAAAATTCCTTTAGTTTGATAGGTCGTATGATAGAAACCCTTATGGGGTTGCTGATCATAAGTTTTTCAATCTAAATGGCCTAAAACATGAAAAGACAAATGTACCCTTGCGGTATGGTGTACCGCAGGTGTACGAAAGAGAAAACAAAAAAGAACTCTTTCTCTACACTCCCCCTCAAGCTGGAGCATAGATGTCACACATGCCCAGCTTGCCCAACATAGCTTGAAGTCGAGGACGACTTGAGGCTTTGGTAAGAATATCGGCTAGTTGTGCGTCTGAGCGAACAAATGGAGTCAATAACACCTTCGAGGCCACTTTCTCACGAACAAAGTGGCAGTCTACTTCTATATGCTTGGTCCTCTCATGAAAAACAGGGTTAGTAGCAATATTCATAGCCGCCTGATTGTCACAATGTTAAGGAATGGGAGTGGAGACTGCAATTCCCATTTCCTGAAGGAGAGATCGAACCCACATAAGCTCACAGGTAGCATGTGCCATCGCCCTATACTCAGCTTCAGCTGAAGAACGAGCCACGACACTCTGCTTCTGACTCTTCCAGGTAACCAGGTTACCACCCACAAACGTACAGTAACCACTTGTGGACCGTCTATCATCAGAAGATCCTGCCCAATCAGCATCACAGTAGCCTGCCACATCAAGACGACCATGATTGGAGTATAACAATCCTTTCCCTGGGGCAGACTTCAAATAACGAAGAATAAGGTAAACAGCATCCAGGTGATGAGTGCATGGAGCATGCATGAACTGACTCGCCACGCTCACAGCATAAGCAATGTCGGGACGAGTGATAGTCAAATAGATGAGTCTTCCTACCAACCGCTGATAGGAGCTGGGATTAGGAAGCAAATCAGACTTTTGGTCATGAAGTCGATGATTTACTTCAATAGGGGAGTCGGACGGTCGTGCTCCAAGCATACCCGTCTCCTGGAGCAGGTCAAGAACATACTTCCGTTGAGTGAGAAATATCCCCTCCTTGGAACGGGCCACCTCAATACCCAAGAAAGACTTTAATAACCCCAAGTCTTTGATATCAAAGACACTACGCAGAAACGTCTTCACTTTCTGAATCTCATCACCACTGTCACCCGTAAGCACTATATCATCCACATATACCACTATCATAGTGGTATGACCACCATCCCTCTTGATGAACACGGAATGATCGAAAGTGCTTCGGACAAAGCCAACTTGGGAAATGGCAGTGCTAAATTTGTCGAACCAGGCACGCGGCGACTGTTTCAGGCCAACAATAGCTTTCTTCAACCTACAAACCTTCCCTTTCCCCCCCTTAGGATAAAACCCAGGTGGTAAAGCCATGTATACCTCTTCTTGAAGATCACCATGAAGAAAAGCATGAAAAACGTCTAACTGATGAAGAGGCCAATTTTGATTGGCTGCCACCGACAACAAAATACGCACCGACTTTAGTTTTGCGACTGGGGCAAATGTATCCTGGTAATCCACACCATACTGCTGAGTGAATCCCTTAGCCACCAACCGAGCTTTGTATCGCTCAATAGACCCATCTGGCAACTATTTCAATGTGTACACCCACTTGCACCCTACAACATGCTTTCCCTCAGGTAGCGCAACTAGATCCCAAGTACCTTGCTTTTCAAGCGCAGACATCTCTTCAATCATAGCAGCTTTCCAATTAGGATCAGCCAGAGCATCTGCAACCTTAGTAGGAATGGGCAAAGAAGAAATAGAGGAGATATATGCGCGATAGGAAGGAGACAAAGAATCATATGAAACAAAGTGACTCATTGGGTGAGATGTACAGGTGCGCTTAGCTTTCCGCAATGCTATGGGCAAATTAGATGGAGAAGATGGAGGTAAGATGGATGGTGTGGGATTACCTTGCGAGTTAGATGATTGGGAGTGGTCGACAGCCATAGTGGAAGACTTGTCCTTTTTTGGGGTATACACTTTCAACTGCTTTTCAGTAGATGGAAGAGGTTCAGGAGGACTCTCATTTTGATTGGCTGTGACCATGGGAAGAGGAAGAGAATTCTCTGTGGAAGAAGAAAGAACCAAATCATCCTTGGACGAGAAGTCAAGTATGTTCTCAAAGCCTTAGAAACATATCTTCTTCTAGTCACAGGACAGAAACATTTGTCACCCTTTTTTTTTGGGGGGAATACCCAAGAAAAATGCACTTGCTTGCTTACTTAACAAACTGAGGCTGAGGACCCAACTTCTTTCTAGTAGGACCCAAGAAATGGACAAAACAAGTACACCCAAAAACCTTAGGAGAAAGATCGAATAAAGGGTAGTCTGGCCTTAGAAGCTTTAGAGGAGAGTTCCCATCAAGATTAGGAGTCGGCATCCTGTTGATCATATAGGTGGCTGTTAGAACAGCCTAATCCCAATAGATCTTAGGAACCTTCATCCCTATCATGATGGAACGAGTGACCTCTAAGAGATGCCTGTGCTTTCGTTCTGCCACTCCATTTTTCTGAGGGGTATAGCTATTTTAGTAGCCGGTTTGAAACTCTATACCATGATCCAGAAAACACTTTTTGAGAGCATGATGTAGGTACTCACGAGCATTGTCAGAACGAAAGGTTTTTACTTGAGGGGTAAGTACCTTTTTGTGAAATATCTTAACAATGGAAGGTACTTCATCTCTACTCTTCAGGAGATATATCCAGGTGTATCTAGTGCAGTCATCAATAAAGGAAATAGAATAACGAAATCCAAAGATAGAAACCACTTGGGCAGGTCCCCACACATCAGAATGTATAAGAGAAAATGGACTTGAACTTCTATTATTATTCAATGGAAATGGGGTTCTACAATGTTTTGAGAATTGACAGGTTTCACACTGGAAATCCAAGTCACTAGAGAAACTCCATTTCTTAGGAAATAACAATTTAAGACACTTCAAAGACGCATGACCCAGACGAGTATGCCACAGGCGTACTCGCTCTTTATTGTTGACAGACTCTGAAAGAGAATCCTCAGAAACAAAAGTAGCAGAAAGGCTCCCTGTGTCGAACAAGTACAGCCCGTTGGCTTCACGACCACCACCAATCGTCTAACTCGTTCGCAGGTCCTGAAAAACACAGTTAGATGGAAAGAAAGTTATGCTACAACTCAATTGTTTTGTCAGCTGACTAACTGAGAGAAGGTTAGAAGGAAAAGTAGATACATGAACAACATTGGGTATTGATAAGGATGAAGAAAGTGGAGAAATCCCTATTCCAGATGCACTAGATAGGGATCCATCTGCAAGTCTTATGCCACTAGAGATAGGACTATAGGAGAGGAAGCCATCACGCTTACCCGTCATATGGTCTGAAGCACCTGAATCAAGGATCCAGGAGGTGGAAGATTGGGACTGGGTAACATGGTTGGCAGATGCAGATGTACCTGACTTATCCTTGAAATCAAGGCTGGCTTGAAGAGCAGCCACCTTCTGTTGTAGATCGCTGATGGCTTGATCCCTTGGGTCTGGCGTCGCACTATCAGAGGTAGGCTGATGTGTAGGTGCATACTCCTCTTCAATCGCAGCCGTGTTTGCAATTTTTGACTCTCTTTGGGTCTCAAATGAGGATGTAAATCCCAGCACCACTCCTTCGTGTGCCTCCGTTTGCCACAATGAGTGCAACGGAGCTTCTCTCTATCTGCAGAAGACATGGGGGCCCGGGTCTGGCCCTTACCAGAACTCTGGTTCCCTCTGTACGGTCTAGAATCAGCTACCAGTGCAGACCTCTCTGAAATATTAGAACCACCACTCATAGCACGACGACTTGCTTCACCCCTCATGTAATTGTAAACAGATTCCAAGGAAGGTCAAGTATCCTTCCCTAGAACCTGCACCCTCTGAAGCTCATACTCAGATCGAAGCCCGGCCAGATACTCGAAGATTCTCCGCTGCTCATTCTGTTTCCTAATGCCTTCCACTGTGGTCGCTAAGGGCTGATAGTGATCTAATTCCTCCCACTTCTTTTTCAGAGCCGCGTAGTACTCTTCCATGGACATCTCCCCTTGCTGCATGGTGGCAATCTCCCGATGCAGTTGGTAATTCCGTGCCAAAGAATTTCTCTGAGAATACATCTCTTGGACTGTATCCCATATCTCCTTTGCAGTCCTCAAGAACAATAGCCCCTCGCTAATTGTGGGCTGCATCGAATGAAGAAGCCAAGACATAACCGTCAGATTGTCACTTTCCCAGTCCTCATGGGATGGATCATCTGCAGGCGGCTCCTTCTTAGAACCGGTAATATACCAACACTTCCTTCTGCTCCCTATGAACATCCTTGCCGACTGAGACCAGGCTAAGTAGTTTCTTCCATCCAACTTCACAGTAGTGATCATCAAACTGGGGTGGTCACTCTGACTGCTTCCCATAGGTGTGATCGGCTTCTGGGTTGGCCCGGTTACGTTACTTGAGGTCTCCTCCGCCATAGGTAGGGATTTGAACAGCTTAAGAGACTCTATTTCTCTAAAAGAAGCGTGTGGTAATGCTTAAACTCATATACATCAACCAAACACCACATCCACAACTGTACAACACTTCAAATCTTCATCCAGGAATGTTAAGCATAAGAAAACAACCCTAAAAAGCCTTCTCAGTCGCCGGAAAAATCAATATGCTGAAAATCTTCTTAATCAGTTCAAGATGTTTGGTTGCAAATCTGTTGCTACTCCTCTTGTAGCAAATGAAAAATGGATGAAAGAAGATGGAGAAAAGAAGGTGAATGCCTCTTTATATCGAAGTTTGGTTGGAACTCTTTTGTACCTAACTGCTACGAGGCCCGACATCATGTTTGCAGCAAGTTTCTTATCCAGATTTATGCAAAGCCCAAGCCAAATTCATTTTGGAGCAGCAAAAAGAGTATGAAGATACTTGCAAGGGACTATTGGCTATGGAATTTGGTACAACTACTCTTCAGACTTGAAGTTGGTTGGATATAGTGATAGCGATTGGGCTGGATCGGCTGATGATATGAGAAGTGCATCTGGTTATGCATTTTTTCTCGGGTCAGGTGTATTCTCATGGGCCTCCAAGAAGCAACAAACTGTAGCTCAATCCTCAGCAGAGGCAGAATATGTGGCTGCGTCAATGGCAACTTCTCAAGCAATTTGGCTTCGAAGAATTTTGGAAGATGTTGGCCAAAGTCAAGAAGAAGGAACAGAAAGATTCTGCGACAACAAATCAGCCATTGCCATTGGAAAGAATCCAGTTTGCCACAACCGTACAAAACACATAGCAATCAAGTATCACTTCATAAGAGAAGCAATAGAGAATGGTGAAATTCAGCTGACGAAACGAGACAACAGAAATTGCTTAAGAAAGGTGGATTTAAGAGCGAGAGAGAAGAGTCAACGGAGGAATCAATGAACGAGAATGCGCCTCTCTAAGAACACCTTCGGCGGCCGTGACAGACTTTTTCTTCTTTCAAGTTCTGAAATGAGTGGTCGTAAGGGCTGGTTAGAAAGAGAGATCGAAATCCGCTGAAACCGGAATCAGGGGATTTGTCAAACAAACCCTAAGTTGGCCCGAAAAGAAGTGGCCCCGCTGAGTGGCAAGCCTGCGGGGGGTGCTAAAATGCACACGCCTGAATGGCGCTTAAATGCTTCAGTTGAAAAAAAATCCGGTGTGGCTTGCTCAATCACCGGAGATAAGCATTGAGCTTGCTGGGCGGAAAGCTCCTATCCATATCTACTCGTGCCTTCCGGCGGGCTCTTTCTTAGCAAAGGGCCTCAACGCTCCGTGGAGGTTGAGCGCTACCCATCCCTCACTAAAGGAACGTTCCCTCTTTCGGTAATGGGTGAAACGGGAATAGCTTATCTGTAAACGGAATAGATTGTCTTTCTTGATTTTTTTTTTTCTTTCATGTTCTTTTTACAGAGTGGCGGTCTTTGGGTTGATGTGAAGTATGCGCTATATGCTAGCTACTGCCATGGTTCACCGTTGGTACTTATGACCAGGAGGCGCCTCTTCGCTCCGTATGGTTTTAGGTAGTCGGGAGTTCTTCTATTCCTTCTATCTGAAATCTGCGACTGTTAGCTGGCTCCTTACAGTCCCTTGTACTAGCTCTAGGCCTGCTTGTCTTCAGCCTCTCTCTAACTGGCCTCTGCCGCTCTTTTAGCAGTCTTCTGCCCTTGGGTTTCAGAAAAGGCGCTGCAGTTTGTTGCCCATTTTTCCAAGGACAATTTTGTTGACTTCATGCCACGACGATCAATAGGAAGAGGAGTCCGTAGGACAATTTTGTTGACTTCATGCCACGACGATCAATATGGAAGGGCAGTTTTGTTGATGCATTCCTGTTGAGAATTCAGAAGAAAAGAGAGAGTCTTTTGAGCAGGAAAATTTGGTCACGTAGATCTTCTATTTCGCCGGAATTCGTTGATTGCTCCGTACGAATTTACAATGGAAAAACTCCTGTTCGTTGTAAGATCACTGAAGGAAAGGTTGGTCATAAATTTGGAGAGTTTGCTTCTACACGGAAACGAAGACCTTCGAGAACAAATATTGGACCGGGAAGAAAGGGGAAAAAGTAAAGTCTAAGCGCCATATGGCAATGGCAGGGTCACGTAGATCTGGCCTTTTTTCCGTTTTTGTCTTCTTGATGTCGGCGGCCGGGTATTGAACCGGGCTTTGGGGCGCGTGCGTCTTGACAGCGAAAAAGCAAAAAAATAAAGTCGGCCGCGGCTGCCTAGAATCTACACCCAGCAGCCCTTTTTCGTTTCCGGACAACAACGAAGAACCGGGAGACCCGACCGACGCTTGGTCGTGGCCGACGCCAGTTCGATTCGTCGACCGTTTTGTCACTCTTCTGAAGCGGTATGGGGCCTCTCTGAGAACTAGGGGAGGGCGAGCCCGGGCCCAGCCAGGAGACTCAGACTCGGATCTTATGAGCGAAATTCCTTCTTCGGAGAATCTTCTTGATCCCGAGACGCTGACGGCTTTGTTGAGTATCAAAGCTGGGCCCCCCGGAATGACCTGTGCCGTGGCCCCGCAC